CCTTTATTTTGGTTGCCTCTTTCATTTCATTTTGATTTTTATCCCCCCCCCTTTTTTTCTTAGACACATTTGAGCAAGACCCTCTATATAACCATATCATAACATAATTAAAAATAGAAATTTTATTTAGCATTTTTATCATTTATAGTATTCTAGTTCTAACTAATTATTCCATTTATTTCTATTTATTATTTTCTATTTCTAATTATTTAGTCTAAAGTCTAAAAAAAAGTTGAATCATTTAGATTTAGTATTTAGACTTTAATTATTTAGACTTATAATATATAAAATAATTAGAGCATTAGAAATTTAAAAAAATCTCTAAAAGGATCCTCACTTACTAATCTAATTAGTAGATTCTATTTATAGATTTGATTTAGAACTCTAAACTAAATCTAACGAAAGAAATTCAATTTGAAATTATTCAATTTGATTGTTATTTAACATTTAAATAAAATAGAAGTTATCGTTAATAGATAAAATCCTAAGAGTTTTCCTAATTCCCATGTATGCAAAATTTCTTTTATTTAAGCCCGCTTAGCTCAGAGGTTAGAGCATCGCATTTGTAATGCGATGGTCATCGGTTCGATTCCGATAGCCGGCTTTTTCTATTTGTTTTATTTTTTACATGATTGATAAGATTTTTGGAAATCAAAGAAGATTGAAAGAGCTTCTTCATCTTTTTTTTTCCAAAGGTCAAAAATCTCTTTATTATGTCTTAGAAACTTCCAATTCTGAATGGCGGAGTTATATCTTTTCTTTGGAGAATAAATCAAGAACAAAAAAAAGAAAGGGTTTTCTTTTGGTTTTATTTATCTATATAAATTATCTATATTTTCTATTTCTAACTTTCTATTTCTATATCAATATATAGAAGTTATCTAATAAATAGATTTGTATTTTTTGATTGTATATCGATTTTGATTGTATATCTATACAATCAAAAAATACAAACAAAAAAATCAATAAAAAAAAATATGTAGATTGATCTAATTCATCTCATTCCTATTTGTTTGTAGTACAATACTTCATTTCATGGGATTTCGCTTCATTTAGTTCAGTTTTAATTTTTTTATTTATGAAATTTCAATCAAATTTATAAAATAAATAAGGAGTCTTTATGTCACGTTATCGAGGACCTCGTTTCAAAAAAATACGCCGTCTGGGAGCTTTACCAGGACTAACTAGTAAAAACCCTAGAGCCGGAAGCGATCTTAGACTTAGAAATCAATGGCGCCCCCGGAAAAACTCTCAATATTCTATTCGTTTAAAAGAAAAACAAAAATTGCGTTTTCATTATGGTCTTACAGAGCGACAATTACTTAAATACGTTCATATTGCCGGAAAAGCAAAAGGGCCAACCGGTCCGGTTTTGCTACAATTACTTGAAATGCGTTTGGATAACATCCTTTTTCGATTGGGCATGGCTTCGACTATTCCTCAAGCCCGCCAATTAGTTAACCATAGACATATTTTAGTTAATGGTCGTATAATAGATATACCAAATTATCGCTGCAAACCCCGAGATATTATTTCAGTGAAGGATGAAAAAAAATCTCGAGCTCTGATTCAAAATTATCTGGATTCATCCAAACATAAGGAATTACCAAAACATTTGACCCTTCACACATTACAATATAAAGGATTAGTCAATCAAATAATAGATAGGAAATGGGTCGGTTTGAAAATAAATGAATTGCTTGTCGTAGAATATTATTCTCGTCAGATTTAACCCTAACTAAAATAAAAAAAAAAAGGGGGGTTTTACAAATTTGCACCCCTCCCTTTTGCCTAAGTTAAGGTTAAGTAAATAAGGAAAGGAAGGCAAAGGATTGAATTCGGGGATTTCTATCCTATTCATGTATCATATCTTTTATGAAAATTTCCATTCTGTGTCTGCTTTTTACAGTATTTTCTTTTTTGTATCACATAAATTAGGAATAGAGAATCTATATCAAACAACATCAAAAAAAAGAATCTATATCAAAGAAAAGTCTAACTATTTTTTTGTATCCGTTCTTATTTGTATTTGATACATTGCGGTTAGTTACATTGGTGAATTAGGTGAAGGTACGGAAAGAGAGGGATTCGAACCCTCGGTAAACAAAAGTCTACATAGCAGTTCCAATGCTACGCCTTGAACCACTCGGCCATCTCTCCTACATAATGATTACCTTTAGCTCATAATTCTCGTTAGACTTCAATTCCATTTCTATTCTATAAAAATTAGAAAATTCTTTTATAGTTTTAGATCTCTCAACAACCAAACCAACCTTTTACCCCGTGGATCTATTACAAATTCCTAAAGCAAGCATCCCGGGGATTTTTTTTTTTTATTAGATAGTGTATACTTGCTATGTACGAAAGACAAAAAGGACAGTTATTCTATTTTCATTTTCATCATAGAACAATTATTCGATTCTTTTTCCTATTTTGATCATATCATAATTTAAATTGAATCAAAGCTTTTCAAATTTTCCAAATCTATCCTAATCCGTAGAATAAATTCTTTGATTCTTCAACTTCGACGAAATTAGAATAATTTCTTTGATTTTTTTTTCTGTCAAAGCGACAAAAAAAATTGAGGTAGAAAGTCATATCCTTTTTTTTTTTTGAATAGGTCTACTTTTTTTTATGTTATTTCGTACTGTACATTTCCTTTGTTTGTGAGATCATTTTCTCACGAGAGGTAATGAAAAGAGTTATAGAATGGATTCTTTTTACCTATGCCTAGATCGCGAATAAATGGAAATTTTATTGATAAGACCTTTTCAATCGTAGCCAATATCTTATTACGAATAATTCCGACAACTTCAGGAGAAAAAGAGGCATTTACTTATTACAGAGATGGTGTGATTTGATTATTATTATTTTGACTTTACCGCCCTCAGCCTTAGGAAAAAGACACATGATTCGGAATATAAAAAAAGACTATTGAAATCAAAAAATCGACGCTGGTTGAAGGTGAAGTTTATAAAATAAAGCAATTCCTTCTGTCGTGTATCCCCGATTAATGCAACCTCAGATGCTTGAATTGTTGATTCTAGTATTGAGCGAAAGGTTAGACCTATAGATCATAGATCTGTATCGCGGTTCAATCCTACTACACTAGTATCAATAGGCGGCATAAAGGAAGGAGCACTACGCCTAGGAATCAACAAAACAAAAACTTTGTTATAAAGCACTCCTTTTCTTTATCGGGATCGGTACTAAAAGAAATGGTTGGGACAACAAACATCCATCTCGTTCGTACTTTGGATACCCATATAACCATCGAAGATTGTTGAAGTGACTAATTCCTGGAAATTAAAGGGCGTTGAGAACAAAGAAATTGTTGGAGTTTACATTTTTATCTAGTACCAGCACGCTTGATGTTAAGAAAGGATCTTTTGCAAGAGGGTTAGCTAGAGATTTCTTGTAAAAACATTAGCCCCGCTCAGTTCATAATGACAATATTTCGTCCTTCTTTTAATTCCATGGATTCTGGATTATTTTCATTATGCACATAAAGGAGGAGCCGTATGAGGTGAAAATCTCACGTACGGTTTTGGAACGGAGAATTCTTTTAATTGAATGACGACCGTAACGAATGTCGGCTCAATCCGAAGGCAATTATGCAGAAGCGTTACAGAATTATTATGAAGCTATGCGACTCGAAATTGATCCCTATGATCGAAGCTATATACTCTATAACATAGGCCTTATCCACACAAGTAACGGCGAACATACGAAAGCTTTAGAATATTATTTTCGGGCACTAGAGCGAAACCCGTTCTTACCACAAGCTTTTAATAATATGGCTGTGATCTGTCATTACGTGCGACTATCTCCACTATAGAAAGAAATAAAAGGAAAGGGCAAATACGACAATAAATACTAGAAAAAAAGTAGGATTTCTACATATTGCATCGTCCAAAAAACGATTTTTATCAGCTGTAGCAAAGAAAGAAACTTCGAAATATGAAAAAATATATATGCCTAAATATTTTATTCTATGGATAAAAGAAAAGATCTAATTGATAGTGGAAGCACCGTAAAGATCAATTTACAAGGTTTTGGGCGATACAATAAGAACTGCTTATTTATGTCATGATATGAGATAAAAATGAGGAATCGACTTATGTAATAGAGCCGATCCCCTAAGGTATTGAGCAGCGGTGTAGCATCAGATCCCAAAGAGAGTAAGTCTTTTTTTTATGAGGAAGAAGTCTTTTTCAAGGATTCTATAGAAATTTATATAGAATATGAAAGCGAGATAGTTACCTTTTCAGAAAATTCTAATGAGAGTTTCGAAATGCCTATGCTTTCTTTTTCTGAAGGTAGGAGAAAAGAGAAAACTGATTATTAATTGAATCAAAAGTCAAGTTTGAAACTCATGTAATTAACCTTTTTTGTTTAACGTTAACCCGAGAAAAATCAAATAGATCTATGAGAAATCTCATTCAGTTAGATATATGGTAGGGCTAGGGTAGACACCAAAAGAATTGACTGCCGAGCCGTATGAGTTAGGAAACTCTCAAGTACGGTTCCAAGGGAAGGAATTGACCGCCTATTCCGACCGTGGAGAACAGGCCATTCGACAGGGAGATTCTGAAATTGCGGAGGCTTGGTTCGACCAAGCCGCTGAATATTGGAAACAGGCTATAGCGCTTACTCCTGGGAATTATATTGAAGCGCAGAATTGGTTAAAGATTACGAGGCGGTTCGAATAAGAACTCTCTTTTTTTTTATTCTAATCAATTAGATTATCACTTTGTTTATTTGAAATTTTATGAAATTTGATTAGAAATTTTTTTCTATAAATAAATAGAAATTCTATAGAAAAATAGAAAAAAAAATAATATATATATAAATATTAGATTAGTAGATTAGAATTGAATTCTAAAAACTAGAAATTAGTTAATATATATTAATATAAATTCAAATTATTTCAAAATCAAAAAAAATGAACAAAGAATTTCATTTTTTTTTTTGAATATTAATTCTTTGTATTCTTTGCT